ACGCGACAATGATTTTTTTCTACCAATCATAAAGATATTGGAACCTTATATTTAATTTTTGGAATATGATCAGCAATAGTTGGGACCGCCTTAAGAATACTAATTCGAGCAGAATTAGGACAACCTGGAAGCTTAATTGGAGACGATCAAATTTATAATGTTATTGTAACTGCCCATGCCTTCGTCATAATTTTCTTCATAGTAATACCTGTTATAATTGGAGGGTTCGGTAATTGATTATTACCTTTAATACTAGGGGCTCCTGACATAGCCTTCCCGCGCCTTAACAATATAAGGTTTTGACTTCTACCTCCTTCCCTTATATTATTAATCAGGGGATCTTTAGTAGAAGCAGGGGCTGGTACAGGGTGAACTGTTTATCCTCCTTTAGCAAGAAATATTGCACATTCCGGAGCTTCCGTAGACCTTTCAATTTTTTCTCTCCATTTAGCAGGGGCTTCGTCAATTTTAGGAGCTATTAATTTTATATCTACAGTAATTAATATGCGATCAGAAACCATAACCTTCGACCGACTCCCATTATTTGTTTGGAGAGTATTTATTACAGTTATCTTGCTATTACTTTCATTACCTGTTCTAGCAGGGGCTATTACAATACTTTTAACGGACCGAAACCTTAACACCTCCTTTTTTGACCCAACAGGAGGGGGAGATCCTATTCTTTATCAACACTTATTCTGATTTTTTGGACATCCTGAAGTGTATATTCTTATTCTTCCCGCTTTTGGAATAGTCTCTCATATTATCTCCAGAGAAAGAGGAAAAAAGGAATCCTTTGGCACACTAGGGATAATCTACGCTATAATTGCTATCGGAGTATTAGGGTTTGTTGTTTGAGCGCACCATATATTCACAGTAGGAATAGACGTAGACACCCGAGCATATTTTACATCCTCTACAATAATTATTGCAATTCCAACAGGTATTAAAGTTTTTAGATGAATAGGAACATTGCATGGAATACAAATAAATTATACTCCCCCTCTCTTATGAGCAATAGGATTTATTTTCCTTTTTACAATAGGAGGAGTAACAGGAGTAGTATTAGCTAACTCCTCTTTAGATATTGTTCTTCACGATACTTATTATGTTGTAGCGCACTTCCATTACGTTTTATCTATAGGAGCAGTTTTTGGGATTATAGCAGGAACTGTGTACTGATTTCCATTAATAACAGGAATTACTATAAAACCTAAATGATTAAAAATTCACTTTGCTTCAATATTCATTGGAGTTAACGTAACTTTCTTTCCTCAACATTTCTTAGGCTTAGCAGGAATGCCTCGACGTTATTCAGATTACCCAGACGCTTACACTATTTGAAATATTTTATCCTCTTTGGGAGCAACTTTATCCTTTGTAAGAGCACTAGGCTTTATTTTTATTATTATAGAATCAATAATATCTCAACGACCTATTATATTTTCAAAAAATTTATCCTCTAATCTAGACTGAGCTCATATTACTCCTCCTCACTATCATAGATACAACGAATTACCTCAATTCAACTATTAATTAACTAATATGGCAGACTAGTGCCACAGATTTAAGCTCTGTTAATAAAGATTAAATCTTTTATTAGTACATGTCAACCTGATCACAATTAAACTTTCAAGACAGTGCTTCTCCTCTAATAGAAGAATTAATTCTATTTCATGATCACACTATAATAATCTTAGTCCTAGTTACTACTCTAATCAGATATGTTTTTATAACAATTATGTTTAATAAATATATTCATCGTTTCCTCCTACAAGGCCACCTAATTGAAGTAATTTGAACAGTAATTCCCGTCTTTATGCTCATCTTTATTGCTCTCCCATCATTACATCTTTTATATTTACTAGACGAATATGACTCCCCTTCCCTTACAGTAAAAGCTATAGGCCACCAATGATACTGATCTTACGAATACTCAGACTTCTCTAATCTTGAATTTGATTCATATATAGTCCCTACAAGAGACTTGAATAAAGAAGACTTTCGTTTACTTGAAGTAGACAACCGCATAACAGTCCCTTTTAATATATATGTACGAATTCTAGTATCCTCAACAGATGTTATTCACTCCTGAACAGTCCCTTCTTTAGGAATTAAAGCCGATGCGGTACCAGGACGGTTAAATCAGCTTACTTTTTTAATTAACCGTCCCGGTATCTTCTTTGGACAATGCTCAGAAATTTGTGGAGCAAACCATAGCTTTATGCCAATTGTAGTAGAAAGAGTCTCTCTAAAATCATTCTTAAGATGAGTTAATCTTAAAGATTAAAAATAAAAATATTTAAAACAGAAATTTTAGTTAATACATAACCTTAATTTGTCAAATTAAAATAGCTTTAATAGCAATTTTCAATACCTCACATATCCCCCATGTTATGAACATTTATTATATTCTCTTCCATTTTCTTATTAATAATTATATCTTCATTATTATACTTTCACTTAAATTTAAACCTTCCAACAACCTTAAAAATTAAAAAACCAAAAATAGCAAAAACTTGAACATGATAACAAACCTTTTCTCCTCTTTTGATCCTATTTCCTCAAACCTGTCCTTACAGTTAAATTGATTAAGAATATTACTATTTATTATTATTATATTCCCAATATACTGATTAATTAATTCAAAACCAATAATAGTTTATAATATTCTCTCTTCTTATATCACAAAAGAATTTATTCCTTTATTTAAAAATTTTAAAAATATTCTCTTACTAAATGCTTTATTTCTTTTTATTTTAGTAAATAATATTTTTGGATTAATACCTTATACTTTTACCAGAACAGCCCATATCGCAATATCCTTATCAATATCCTTAACTATTTGAACAGCTCTTATATTATTTGGTTGATTAAACAATACCAACCATATATTCGCCCACCTTCTACCTCTGGGAACTCCTATTATTTTAATACCTTTTATAGTTCTTATTGAAACTATCAGAAATATTATCCGTCCCATTACATTGGCAGTACGATTAGCTGCTAATTTAACAGCAGGCCACCTTCTTTTAATTCTCCTAGGAGAGAGAATAGTAAACAGAAAAGTATTATTAATTATCTCAATTATATGTGCACAATTTTTCTTAATAACCTTAGAAGCTGCCGTGGCCATCATTCAAGCTTATGTTTTCGCAACTTTAAGAACATTATATGCTAGAGAAGTATAATGACAAACCATTCACATCACCCTTTTCATTTAGTAGAAATAAGCCCTTGACCCTTTACAGCTTCTATAGGAGCCTTAACTCTAACAAGAGGACTATCTTACTGATTTCATTACAATAGAAATACTATCTTAATAATAGGTTTAACCATTATTATTTTATCCTCATATCAATGATGACGGGACATCTCACGAGAAGGAACATTTCAAGGATTACATAGAAAAAAAGTAATTACCAACCTCCGATGAGGAATAATCCTATTTATTGTATCAGAAATCTTTTTTTTTTTATCTTTTTTTTGAGCTTTCTTCCACGCCAGTTTAGCACCTTCCGTAGAAATTGGTATTCAGTGACCCCCTTCAGGAATTTACCCTTTTAACCCATTTCAAATTCCTTTATTAAATACAGCAATTTTACTCAGATCAGGAGTGACAGTTACATGATCTCACCATGCTATTATAAACAAAAACCACTCACAAGCCTCACAAGCCCTTTTAATTACTATTATCCTAGGAATTTACTTTACCTCATTACAAGCTTATGAATATATAGAAGCCTCTTTTTCAATCTCTGACGCCGTATACGGAGCAACTTTCTTTGTAGCAACAGGATTTCATGGACTTCACGTAATCATTGGAACAGTTTTCCTTGCCATCTGTTTCTTTCGAATTTCTATGTTCCATTTTTCTGCTAACCACCATTTTGGTTTTGAAGCAGCAGCCTGATATTGACATTTTGTAGATGTAGTCTGATTATTACTATATACTTCCATTTATTGATGAGGTAACTATTTAATTATTATAAAAAAAGTATAAAAGACTTCCAATCTTCAGGTCTATTAATAGATTAAATAATAACATTACTTCTCATAAGAATAACTCTTGCAATAACCATTAGAGGTCTTCTAATCACAATTTCCTGTCTACTTCAAAAAAAAAAACAGCTAATACGAGAAAAATCTTCCCCTTTTGAATGTGGTTTTGACCCTAAAAACACCTCACGATTACCTTTCTCTATCCGTTTCTTTCTTATTGCCATCATATTCCTAATTTTTGATATTGAAGTATCAATCCTTTTACCTTTAGGAATTATTATGGGCAACTTACCTCCAGAAAAATGAATGTTAGCAGGAATAATTTTTCTAGTAATAGTTACCGTAGGACTTTACTACGAATGAAAAGAGAACACTTTAGACTGAATAACATAACCAATAACGCTCAAATCTCCTATACTGTAATTATATGCAAGTTATTTTAATAGACAAAATGTAGATTATTACGATTATTTATATTAATTATAGCTATATAAGCAATATCATTGTTAATGATAAGAAAAGTAACTCTTTAATTAAGCAAATATAAAGCAAATATTGCTCTCGGTTTCGGCCCGAACATTGGTTAAATAACCTATATTTAATAAAGTAGAAGTTTGAAAATAGTTGACCTGCAATCAAAAGAAGATATATTAAAAGTATATCCTACTTTATCTTTATAGTGTATATAACACATATCATTTTCACTGATAAAAAGAAACATGTTTCTCCAGATACTTGTACAAAAATTAGAATAACAAAATAAATCTAGCATATTAAAAGAAAAAAGTTCACTTTTGCAACTTCAGTGCAACACTCTAATTTAAGTTATTTTAATAAATAAAGATAAAAAAAAACAACAAAATAACCCCTAAAAAAATCTTAAATTTTATACTTCTTACTATCTGTATAAAAATAGCAAAAGATATAAGTTTCCTGTTTCATCCTTGTCCACCAAAATACTCTAATCATCCTATGTCTCTTACTTCTATAATTAATAACCCTTTATTTAAAGAATTAAACAAAAAAGGCTGAGTTGACAAATAAGGTAAAAATCATATAGACCTGACAAATCATTTTAAAAACCTTCTCTTTAAAAAAATAAAATGAGAAGAAACTGAAGCACTAAACCCTAAAACTCCTCCTCTAATACAAACTAATAAAGTAAAATTTTTCAAAAAAATAGGTAAAATAATCCTAACAGGATCAAAAATCATTCAAGACATCAAAGATCCAAAAAAAATAGAAAAAAAAGACAATCCTAAACAAGACTTCATTATATTACCCCTACCGTCACTAATACTTATAACCCTCCTCATGACATGGCTGCGTCAAACAAGATAATAAACTAAACGAAAAGTATACGCAACAGTTAAGCCCGTAGATAAAAATAAAATAACAAGACTTAAAAAATTAACCTCCTGTATTAAAGAAATCTCCAAAATTATATCTTTAGAGTAAAACCCGGATAAAAACGGTATACCTCTTAAAGCTAAATTAGAAATAACAAAAGTAGCTCTAATAAAAGGAAGAGATCTCACTACCCCTCCTATTCTTCGTAAATCTTGTCAGCCTTTTATATTATGAATAATTCTTCCCCCTCCTATAAACAACAAAGCTTTAAATAAAGCATGTATTAAAAGATGAAAAAGAGTTAAAACAATAAACCCTAAAGATAGCCCATATATTATTAAACCTAACTGTCTTAAAGTAGATAAGGCAATTACCTTTTTTATATCCGTTTCAAAACAAGCCCCTAATCCTGCTATAAATATAGTTAATACAGATGAAACTATTAACAGCTCATTCAATCAAAAATCATAAACCCAGCCTATACGAACCACTAAATAAACTCCCGCAGTTACTAAGGTTGAAGAGTGTACTAAAGAAGAAACAGGGGTAGGAGCCGCTATGGCAGCAGGCAGCCAGGCAGAAAAAGGAATCTGTGCCCTTTTAGTTAAAGAAGCCATAATAATCAGCCCTCTAACAATTACTAAAATATTTATATTCCCTATCCAAGCAACAAATACTCAGTCCCCATAATTAATTATGTATACAATTCTAAGCAAAATTAAAACATCCCCAACACGATTAGAAAGAACTGTTAAAGTGCCCGCATTTAAAGACTTCAAATTTTGGTAATAAATAACCAGACAATAAGATACTAAACCTAAACCATCTCATCCTAACAAAATCCTAATAAAATTAGGACTAATAATTAATAAACCTATAGAAAAAACAAAACCAGCTAAAAGAAAAATAAAACGAGAAATCTCCTTTTCGCCCTCTATATACTCTCCTGAATAATAAAAAATCCTCCTAGAAATAAAAAGAACAAAAGATAAAAAAAATATAGAAACCCAGTCAATTAAAACAGTAAAAACAATATCCCCTCTTCCCCAAGAAAACAAAAGCCAGTTTAAATAAACCCTTAAAGATTTATTTAAAAAAAAAACACCCAAAAGGAAAAAGATAAAAGATATAATAAAAAATAAAAAAAATACTAAACATCAAATACTAACAACTAAAATAATTCATTCCTAAACAAGCTTTTTTAAATAAAAATTAAACAATTTAAATGAATGTCACCTCTATTAACTAAAGAAATCTTGTTTAAAACAAATTATTTGTCTCTCGAGCGCCACAAGCCCAAATTTTATCTAAACTATTTAAACACAAACTTATTAAATCAACGCCAAAAATTAAAAAAAATAAAGGGTAGAAATGCAAAAATAAAACTAAAAACTCCCGTCTCAGACCGTCACACAAAGAACGAATTCCTTCAAAAGGTTTCCTATGGTTAATTATAGAAAACAAAAATAACCTATAACAAGCGCCTATAAAAGAAAATAAAAACAAAAAAAGAGAAGAAGAAAACCTAAACCTTAAAATACTTCCTAAAAGTCCTAACTCTCCAACTAAATTTAAAACAATAGGAGCAGCTATGTTACCCACACAAAAAATAAATCACCAAAAAGCCATCCTAGGTATAATATTTAACAAACCTTTATTTAATGCTAGACTACGAGTTCCTCTACGCTCAAATAAAACCCCAGATAAAAAAAAGAGGCCCGAAGAACAAAGTCCGTGAGCTATACAAGTATATAAACAAGACCTATATCCTCATAATCCTCAACTTCCCAGCCCTCCTAAAGCTAGCCCTATATGCCTTACAGAAGAATAAGCAATAAGAGCTTTCAAATCAACTTGACGTAAACAAACAAACCTTACAAACAAACCTCCTAGTAATCCTAAAGAAATTAACAACTCTCTTCCATATATTTCCAACCTTTCAAAAGCCATCATAAAACGCATTAAGCCATAGCAACCTATTTTTAAAAGAATTCCAGCTAATATCATAGATCCTGCCACAGGGGCTTCAACATGAGCTTTAGGAAGTCATAAATGAACATAAAAAGCAGGCATTTTAATTAAAAATACAAAAACAGAAAAAAAAAATCAATTACTCAGCTCCTCTCTACCTATAAAAAACGATTCTATTAATACATAAAAACTAAAACTTTTACAAATCAATCCATAATACAAAATAAAAACAAGGAAAGGTAAAGAACCAAAAATAGTATATATTAATAAATAAACTCCAGCTTGTAGACGTTCAGGCTGATAGCCCCAACCAACAATTAATAAATATATTGGAATTAATACCCCTTCAAAAAAAATATAAAACCTTAATACTCCTCCTCTTCTAAAAGTTAAAAAAAGAATTAAAACCATAGAAGATAAAACAAAAGAAAACTTTTTAGGGAAATAATTACTTAAAAAATAAGAATACCTTCCCAAAAATATAAACAAAATAATTCAAAAAGTAAGTAAAATTAAAAACCAGCTAAGCCTATCTAATATAAAAAAAGATTCCCTCATATAAAAACGAGGAGAAAATAATCAAACTAAATAACTAAAAACTAAATAAAAAGGAAAAACCAAAAATCTTAAACTTCCAGAAAAAATAAACATAAAAAAAAGCAGAACTAACCTCTTTAACATAATAAAAATCTTAAGGAATTAACATTATCCCTTCCATGAGAACGCACCATATTAATTATAATAGCAATACCCAACCTGCCTTCGCAAACCACTGCTGCCAAAAAAATTAAAGACTGAAACAATTCCAAACCTGATATCAAATCAACAATAAAAATTATGAAAAACAAACCCAGAGAAATAAATTCTATGCTAATTAAAATTCTTATTAAATGATCACGTTTAGAACAACAAGCAAAAAGCCCGACTAAAGCTATTAAAAAAGGAGAAAAAACTATCAAAAACCTAAAAAACCTTAAATAAGAGAAAACTCAGAAAAACTAAAGCATCAAAGATTTCCAAAACCTCCATTTTAATTTAAACTATTTTCTGTGCCTAAAGCTGCTCAAGTAATTTATATAAAATAGTGGTCTTGTAAGCCAAATAAAGAAAAATCTCTAGAGCTTTTATTAAAATAACCTTAATATCTATAATCATAATAAATTTCTTCTTTTTGTTTACATTTCATCCTTTATCAATAATTTTAATTTTGTTAATACAAACCCTCCTAGTCTCAACGGTAATTTTCTATATATCACAATTTCCTTGAATAGCTTATACTTTAATTTTAGTATTCTTAGGAGGACTACTGGTACTATTCTCCTATATGTCTAATGTAGCCTCAAATGAAATATTTAAAACCAACCTTTCTTTTTTTATTCCCATAATTTTAATAATCCTTATAAGAGCAATAATGCCCTCTTATAATAATAAAACATCAAGATCAGCAGTTATAATAAAAACAGAAATAATAAGAGATTCTTCAATTATAAAACCTTTCTCAAGACCTATTATACCTTTAATAATTTTTATAGCAATTTACATTATTTTAACAATATTAGCCGTAGTAAAAATAAGAAAAATAGATCAAGGACCTTTACGATTAAATTAATGACAAGCCCTACTCGCAAAACCCACCCTTTAATAAAAATAATAAATAATATAATTATTGATTTACCTTCTCCTTCTAATATTTCATATTTATGAAACTATGGATCATTATTAGGACTTTGTTTAATTATACAGATTATTACAGGGATATTCCTAGCTATACATTATACCTCTGACATCAGAACAGCCTTTACCTCAATAGTTCATATTATTCGAGATGTAAACAGAGGATGATTTATACGAACTATGCATGCAAATGGCGCTTCTTTATTCTTTGTGTGTATCTACCTACACATTTCTCGAGGAATTTACTATGGTTCTTATAAATTAATTCACACCTGATTTAGAGGAGTAATAATTCTATTTCTTACAATAGCTACTGCATTCGTAGGATATGTTCTACCTTGAGGACAGATATCTTTCTGAGGGGCTACAGTTATCACCAACTTATTCTCCGCAATCCCCTACATTGGAAGAAGGTTGGTACAATGAATTTGGGGAGGGTTTGCAGTAGACAATGCTACCTTAACCCGATTCTTTGCCTTTCATTTCATCCTGCCTTTTATAATTATCGCCATAACCGGAGTCCATTTCTTATTTTTACATCAAACAGGGTCTAATAACCCATTAGGAGTAATTAGAAACAATGATAAAATCCCTTTCCACCCTTATTTCTCCTTTAAGGATTTACTAGGAATTATATTATTAATATTTACAAGAATAATTATCACTCTTCAGATACCTTATTCCTTAGGAGATCCAGATAACTTTATTCCGGCAAATCCTTTAGTAACACCAGAACATATCAAGCCAGAATGATACTTCCTTTTTGCTTACGCCATTCTACGTTCCATTCCTAATAAATTAGGAGGAGTTATTGCTCTAGCCCTATCAATTTTAATTATTGTCACTCTTCCTTTATCCCAAAAAACAAATTTTCAATCCTCTAGTTTCTACCCTTTATCTAAAACACTTTTTTGAGCCTTTATTAGAACAGCTTCCTTGTTAACCTGAATTGGAGGAATGCCAGTAGAAGAGCCTTACATTATAGTAGGACAAGTTCTTACAATTTTATACTTTTCCTTCTTTATAACATCTCCTCTTATAAACCTAATATGAGATAAAATTATAAATAATTAATCAACTATTTGGCTGACAGGAAAGCTAATGTCTTGAAAACATTAAATAAAAGTTCGAATCTTTTCATAGTTTTAAAAATTAGTTTATAGGAACATTTCAATTTGAATGGAAAAGAATTAGCGCAATTCTAATATTTTTAATCCGTTGTAGCTTAAAAAAAGCATTAAATTTTTAATTTAAAGATAAGTCTCTTTAATGGAAGAAAATGAAAATAAGACTTCTAATCTAAATCATGCAAAATTTGTAACATTTTCTCGCACAAAAAATAGAATATTTAAAAGAGAGATTAACCTCGTTAAAAGATTTACAATCTTTCGCCTATTACTCAGCCATCTTTTACAAAACATTTAAATAAACATATAATAAATTAAACAAAAAATTAAAAAATTTCAAAAAACAATTTCATTCTCATATAAAAAAACAAAAAATGCAATGTAAACGGCAAAATTCTTTTTCAAGCTAAATTTATTAATATATCATAACGATAACGAGGTAAAGTTCCTCGTAATCATACAATTAAAAAAATAAACCCTCCTATTTTTATAAAAAATAATAAGTAAAGTTCTCCTCCTAAAAACAATATAACTATAGTCCCTCTTATAAAAATAATCATTGAATACTCTCCTAAAAATATTAAAGCAAACCCTCCTGCACTATATTCCACATTAAAACCAGACACAAGTTCAGACTCTCCTTCCGCAAAATCAAAAGGAGTCCGATTCATTTCAGCCAGACAAGAAACAACCCATACTCACATCAACAAAAAAAAGAAAAACAGAAAATACCCTTCCGATTGAAATTCAATAAAATCTCTAAATCTATAGCCTCTAACAATAAAAACAAAAGACAATAAAATTATTGCCAAACTCACCTCATAAGAAATAGTTTGTGCCACAGCTCGCAACCTTCCCAGCAAAGCATATTTAGAATTAGAAGACCACCCAGCAATTATAAAAGGATAAACCCCTAGTCTCAAAATACATAAAAACAGAAAAATACCATAATTAAGATCAAAAAATCCCCTATTAAAAGGAAACAAAATTCAAAAAATCAAAGATAAAAAAAACATAAAAACAGGAGAAAAAAAATATAACACATAATTAGAAACAAAGGACCAATTTTGTTCCTTCCTAAAAAGCTTTACAGCATCTGAAAAAGGCTGCAAAATGCCTAAAACCCCAACCTTATTAGGACCTTTTCGCACTTGAATATATCCTAAAACCTTGCGCTCTAGTAAAGTTAAAAAAGCTACAGAAATTAAGACACAAACTAATAATATTAAATAACTTACAAAAATTAAAATTTCAATTATAAACAAAGAGAATTTAACTCTCATTCTTAGATTCTAAATCTAATACACTTATCTGCCAAATTTATACAAAATTTTAAAAATCCTCTTACAATTATAATAATTACAACTAATCAATCCTTTCGTACTAGAATAGAATAAAAAAAAACAAAAGATAGAAACCAACCTGGCTCACGCCGGTCTGAACTCAGATCGTGTAAAAATTTAAAGGTCGAACAGACCTTGTTATAAAACTACTGCGCCTTATACAAATTTTAGTCCAACATCGAGGTCGCAAACCTTTTCGTCGATTAGAACTCTCAAAAAAGATTACGCTGTTATCCCTAAGGTAATTTTCTTATAATCTTTTATAAAGGATCAAACACTACTATAGTAGAAATTAAAATTAAGAGTTTCTTATATCTAAATGTCGCCCCAACAAATTACAACTTATAAATTAGTCCTAAAAACCAAATAAGAAAAAACAACAAGTTATTTTAAACTCTATAGGGTCTTCTCGTCTTTCTGTAAAATTTTAGCTTTTTAACTAAAAAATTAAATTCAAAAATACTTATAAAAAAAGATAATTTCTCGTTAAGCCATTCATACCGGTCCCCAATTAAAAGACTAATGATTATGCTACCTTAGCACAGTTAAGATACTGCGGCTCTTCAAATCTCAGTGAGCAGGCCTTACTTCCTAAAATAGGAAGAAATGTTTTTGTTAAACATTCGAAAATTATTTTTGCCGAATTCTTTTAAAAGTTTTTTTATTTAAATAAAAAAAGATTATTCCAAATTAAAACCAATATAAATCATCTACTTATATCATCATATTTACTTTACTTCTTAAGTTAAAATAAAAAACTTGGCACAAAATAAAACCTTAATAAATCATTTTCTTTAAACTATTTCTTATAACATCATAACATGACAACCTATAAACCTACTATTAAAACATTTTTACAAAAGTTATTAAACGCTCCTAGAGCTTATCCCCTAAAAACTAAATATATATATAAACAAATCACAATTAGAAAAATTCTCAACTATCTAAACTAAATTTATTTACCAAGTAACTAGATATTAATAAAAACGATTATCTTTTCAAACCTAAATCACTTTTTTAAATTTTTATAAAACAAAAAATTAATAAGTGATTTAGCTCTTTTATTTTCTAGAATTTCTTATATAAAAAAATTTTAATAATCCCTGATACAAAAGGTACCTTGTTTTAAAAGTTCTATTATTAATAAACTTTTTCAAATATTTCAAAATTCCTTTACAGTACTAATTTTCTATCGTAAATCATCTATTTCTAAAAATTACTTTAACATTAACTTTTTAAACATAAAACAAAAAAACTATTTTTCTATATTGAAAATCTTGTATAAAACAAGTACCCTTCCAGTGTAAATGGAAAACTAATACAGCTTACTTTCATCAAATACAATTTCCATTACATTTACCTTGTTACGACTTATCCCTATTAAAAAAGAGAGCGACGGGCGGTATGTACACAAAATAGAGCACTTATCAAATTCACAAAAATTTACTTCTAAATCCACTTTCATAATAATTCTTCCTATATTAATCCATATTATTCCTTTAAATGTAACCCATCTCTCCCTTTTACATAAGCTGCACCTTTACTTGAAGTCAATGAATAAATCATTTAAGAGAGATTCCTTACAAAACTATCTAACAACAGCGGTATACAAACTGATCGCTAATAAAAGTAAAATTCATCGTGGACTATCGTTTACGGGACAGGTTCCTCTAGATGGACTATTTCGCCGCCAAATCCGTTAAATTTCTTTAAAAATACTAATCCAAAACTCATTTTAAGCCCGTAGCAGGGTATCTAATCCTGGTTCTTTTATCACTCTTTTTAAATTTAAAAACTAAATAATTTATAATTTTTCTAATTCTACCCTATAAAAATTACTAAATATTTATATATCTTTAAATATAGCTTTGAATACAAAATTTATATTCGGAGACTATGTTTAACCGCGGATGCTGGCACAATCTTTTCCTCTCCTTAAAATTTTAACTGGTCTAAAAATACTTATTAACATCCAATAATATCTACTGAAAATATCTTAAATTACCAACACAAACTTACATATAGTATTAAATTTTAACTAAATATTTCATCACAGATCTCAATGTTATAAAAGATATTTTAAAAAATTAATTATATAAAAAACCAATAAATACTAAAACAAATAAAGAAAAATAAAAGACAATTAAAAAAAATACAAAAAGAACTAATATTTTATTATATTAACAAGATAAAATGCCTGACAAAAGGGTTACTTTGATAGGGTAAATAATATAGAAACCTATTTTTATCGGCACTTAAAAAGATAAGCTAAAAAAGCTTTTGGGCTCATACCCCAACGATAGTACTAATACTTCTTTTTACCAATTTTAAAATATTTTAGGTTAAAACAAACCTTTATCCTTCAAAGATAAAAATGAAATTATTTTTAAATATTATTATTTTGTATGCACAAAAATTAGAACAACATCATAAAACAGAAGCTTAGAGCAAGAATACCTTTGCAAGGTAACATTTTAAATTTAAATTATTCTATCAATCTTTAACACAACTTTTTAAAATAATAAACAATCTTAAGATAAGCGAGACAATATTAAGACCAAAAACAGAAAATTAGCTAAACCAATAAATATAAAGCACCAAAAAAATCTCCTTCTCGCACTATAGGAGAAATCATTACAATAATCATACACTATACTACTATTAACTCCACTTTAATATTTATTTATACATACATACATAAAAAAATAATTAGTTAAAGGTACATACCGTTCTTTACTATTAAATCTTCATCTATCCATTATATTTAATATATGAATAGTTAATAAATATTTAAAAATCCTTTCAGGCCCCTATTATATAATAAAACTAAAAATATGTAATTTTAAAAAAACTATTAACATACAACAATTATATATAAAAATTTATAAAATATTAACTTCAAAATAAGATAGACCAATAATTTTTAAATACACTAAAATTTAAGAAAGCTACTTAGCAATTTATAAGATTAAAGAATAAAAATCTCTTAAAAGACAATACTTATTCCTCCCTTGTTTTACTCCTTTTTTCTTATTTTCAGAACAGCAATTACTCTGTCATCAAAATCAATCTTCAGAATATGATTAGGTATAGAAATAAATATAATAGCTTTCATTCCTTTTATAACTAATTTAGAAAATAATAAAAAAAGAAGAGAAGCGACTATTAAATATTTCATTATTCAATCATTGGCTTCCTCTTTTTTTTTATTATTTAGCTTTATTTTTTATGAAAGACAAATACTATCAGTTATAAACTTACAAGGAACTCAACTAATTACATTAACTATTTCATTAAAAATAGGGATAGCTCCCCTACATCTTTGATTTCCTGAAGTTATAGAAGGGCTCAGGTGATTTAACTGTTTTATCTTAATAACCTGACAAAAAGTTGGACCAATATTCGTTATAAGAACTATCTTTAACTACCAAATAATTATTTTTTTATCTATTTTATCTAGAGTTATAGGAGCTATTTCAGGACTAAATCAAACCTCTTTACGGAAAATTCTAGCCTACTCAGCAATTTCTCACACTGGATGAATAACCTCTCTGATATTTGTAAATAGTCCTTTTTGAATCGAATATTTAATAATTTACTCTATATTATCTTTTGTTATTTGTTATACATTTTGATACTTCAAAACCAACTATTTTACTCAATTTATACAAATAAAAACCTTAAAAATAAAATACATTATTTTTATTAATTTATTTTCATTAGCAGGGCTACCTCCTCTTCTAGGATTTTATATAAAATTTTTTACAATTAAAGTCCTATACAACGAAAAATTTATTCTATTCTTTTTAATTTTTTCAAGACTAATCACCTTATACTTTTACACACGAATGTGTTTTAGAACATTCACTATGGCTAATCCTTATAATAAGGTCAATTTCAAACAAAATTATAACGACAAAAACATAACCTTTTTAATAATAATATCGTTAACATCCTTTCTAGGTTTCTTTCCAATATTATTTTAAAAAAAATAA